CACAAAAACTTTTTTTATTATGGATCTACTACCAGAAATTCAATGCGTAATCTCAGCATTCAATGTGTATTCCTAAATAATCTAATTTTTCAATTATTCAACCATTTCATTTTACCAAGTTCAACGTTAGCCAGATTAGTCAACATTTATATGTTTCGATGCAACAACAAGATGTTATTTGTAACAAGTAGTTTTGTTGGTTGGTTAATTGGTCACATTTTATTCATGAAATGGGTTGGCTTGGTATTATTCTGGATACGGCAAAATCATTCGATTCGATCTAATAATAAGTACCTTGTGTCAGAATTGAGAAATTCTATGGCTCGAATCTTTAGTATTCTCTTATTTATCACCTGTGTCTACTATTTAGGCAGAATGCCGTCGCCTATTGTCACTAAGAAACTGAAAGAAACGGAAGAAAGGGGAGAAAGAAAAGAAGAAAACGATGTAGAAACAACTTACGAAGAAGACAAAGATAGCCCAGACTACGAGGATTTTTATCTTGATACTCATCAAGATAATTTGGAATTGGTAAAACTTAACTTAAAAAAAGAAGAGAAAAATGAAAAAAAAGATTGATACATAAGATAAATACAAGAATAGATAAGAAGAGACTCGTCCACCTCCCATATATTTAACCCCTTCCCCTATAAAGAAACTGGTAACGCCGACCCCGTTTGTAATTCCATCAATTATATGTCTATCAAAAAACTGAATTCGTGCAGCTAATCCTCTTATACCTACAGTAAAAATCCTAGTATAAAAAATATCTATGTAACCACGATTATATGACCAATTGTATATCACATTTTCCACTTGGTCCAAGAGAATTCTCTTGGGGCCCCCCTTTACAAACAAATTGACTAAGTCCAAATTCGGTAGAGATGAATAAACAGATCCATATAAAATAGATGCTATAAATAATCCAAAAAGAGCTATACTGACCGAAAAAACTGCATTTTTCAAAAAATCATACCAATCTGAGGAACCATTCAAATTTGGATGGAAAAAGTTTGTGGACGGAGTTAACCATTTCGATAATAGATCAAAATCTATTACTCCTTGATCAAAATGAATTCCGATTGATCCAACGAATAAAGTAAATAGTACCAATACAAGCAGAGGAAATAACATAGTATTGTCCGACTCATGAGGATAGGTGTAAGTATATTTATTTCTAAAGTGAGTACTAAAGTATCGTATTCTATTTCTTCCATTATCATCAATTTGATATGTATCCTTTGAAAAAAAGGAGACCTTATTATTCATTGTTGATAAAAGTAAATTTCTATTGACTGCTTTTGGCACTTTTTTTCCCCATAAAGATATTGAATAGAAAGAACTATTTTTAGTGCTACTGTAATTTTGAAAATGAATGCGCAAATGTCCATCAAAGGTAAGTAAATACATCCGAAACATATAAAATGCGGTTAATCCCGCTGTAAAGGAAGCTATTATTGCGAAAGTTGGTGAATACAACCAACTATCGTTAAGAATTTCATCTTTGGACCAAAAACAAGCAAGAGGCGGAATACCACAAAGGGAGAGTGTACCTAAGAAAAAGGTAATTCTTGTAATTGGAACATATTTTGTTAAACCGCCCATAAGAACCATATTTTGACTTTTATCTGGTGAATATCCAACAATGGGTTCCATTGAATGAATAATTGATCCGGATCCCAAAAACAATAAAGCTTTCGAATAGGCATGAGTGATCAAATGGAATAAAGCGGCTCGATAAGAACCTATACCCAGAGCTAACATAATATAACCCAATTGAGACATTGTCGAGTAAGCTAAACTTCTTTTAATGTCTCTTTGAGCAAGAGCCAAAGTAGCTCCTAATAGTACTGTTATTACGCCTATTGAAGAAATTATATTCATTATGGAAGGTATAACTATGAAAAGAGGAAGAAGCCGAGCTACAAGAAAAATTCCCGCTGCTACCATAGTAGCAGCATGTATAAGAGCAGAAATGGGAGTGGGTCCTTCCATAGCATCAGGTAACCATATGTGAAGGGGGAATTGTGCGGATTTAGCAACTGCACCAACGAATAAAAAAAAAGCACACAGAGTAGCAAATAAGGAATTTACTCCATTATGATGAACCAAGTTATTAACTATTTCGAACAAATCCCGAAATTCTAAACTACCAGTTATCCAATAAAGTCCTAAAATTCCTAATAATAAACCAAAATCCCCTATACGATTGGTTACAAAAGCTTTTTGGCAAGCACTTGCCGCACTCGGTCGTGTGAACCAAAAACCTATTAATAAATAGGAACACATTCCTACAAGTTCCCAAAAAATATAAATTTGTATCAAATTGGAACTAGTAACTAATCCTAACATAGAACTATTGAAAAAACTCATATAGGCAAAAAATCTCAAATATCCTTGATCGTGAGACATATAATTGTCACTATAAATAAGAACCATAATTCCAACAGTAGTAATTAATATTGACATAATAGAAGTAAGTGGATCGATCAAGTGTCCGAACTCTAAAGAAAAATCATTATTGACGGTCCAAGACCATAGATATTGATAGATAAAATTTCCATTTATTTGCTGAATAGATAGATTGGCCGAAAATGCCATAGCTATACTTAGCATCAAAACACTCGGAAAAGCCCACATACGACGAATATTTTTTGTTGCTGTCGGAATAAGCAGAAGTCCAAATCCTATTAACATAGTAACTGGAAATGGAAGAAAGGGTATTATCCATGCATATTTATATGTATGTTCCATAAAAAAAACAAATTTTCATTTTTTTTCTTATAATTTAATTGTTTCCGATTCATCAATTCTTATCGCTTTCGAAAGGAACAATAAAAAAATCAACAAAAAAAGATATGAAAAACTCAACTATTTTTATTTTTCATTATTCTGACTTTTCTCAGATATTGGAAATATTCAAAAGTTCCAATTCAAATGATATGACCAAATAGCTAGATAAAAGTAATTACTTAGTTATTAACTTTCACTTTTAACTAAAGAATTAACTAAAGAAAGATAGTTAATAAAATAAAAAAATGGGAAATATGAGATTTTGAATCATTCTACGACTATACTACCATCCTATTCTGGCAATATGTAATCATATCATATACTATAGTATAGTAAGTAAAAACAATCATACCAAAACAGTCGAATATAAATCATAGTATGCCTCAATAAATAGACTAAAAAAAAAAGACCTAGTTATTCTAGTGATTTTATTTGTAGTAATTACCTAACTCATTGCGGAACTAATTGATTGGATTCCAATCCAATTGGAAAGTATCAGAAATATTCTAATACTCTTTATTTCGTATAGAACTGAAAAAAAAAATAACTAAAAATTGAGGTTCTCCTTCTTAGGTAATAGAATGTCTTGTTTAACATATTAACCACTAATTGTAGTTTAAGTTTGAATTTTCATTATAGACACGGCAATATGAGCTTATTCAATTCCAAACTAATAGTCATAAAAATTCCTTTTCGAATTTCCCCCCCCCCTTTTTTCTTCTATTTTTTTGCCTAGTGTGTTAATATGTGACATTGTTATATATGTGACATGCATGTCATACATATATTTATATATAAATATATAAATAATATATTTTTATTGTATGTTCTGAAAAAACGATTATCGACGAAATTAAGTTAAGTATAGAAAATGACTAAAAAGAACGATCTATTTTGAGCAATACATGTCTTTCACATACAACAATAAAAATGAGTAACTCTTTTTTTTTGAATGGCAGTTCCAAAAAAACGTACTTCTATATCAAAAAAACGTATTCGTAGAAATATTTGGAAGAAAAAAGGATATTTAGCTGCAATAAAAGCTTTTTCTTTAGCAAAGTCAGTTTCTACTGGAGATTCAAAAAGTTTTTTTGTGCGACAAACAAATAAGAAAATCTTGGAATAATCGGAATTTCCATGGCTAGAAGAATTTCCAATTTTGGAATATGAATAATTCCCTTTAACTAAATGTATTGATGTATTGAACTCAATACAATATTAGTTAGAACTAGCTGCTATGATATGTAGAATAAGGATTTCTCTATCTGTCGGTTCTAAGTATCATTATTTTTTTTCATTCTAGTTTTTATTAGAATCTATTTATTAATTCGTGAGATGTTTTTTTCCTATTCATTTTCTTTTCACAACGGAAAAATAGAATGAACAAAGATTTTTCCGTTGTGAAAAGAAAATTGTGATGGATGCGGAAACTCTTTTGTTTTATTATATGCTTAACTCAAGACCAAGTTGGTTTCATAAATAAAATATTATCATAATTTTATTTAGAAATTATGTACACAACAAACAACAAAAAGTATTATATTAATTTGATATTATTATATTCATTTTATATTATATATTTTAATTAATTAATTAATACTTAATGATACTAAGAAAAGTATACAAATTGTTAGAAAAATTACTTCAATTTAGTAATTGAATTGTGATACATATGAAATCCTATTTATTTTTTTTTTTTTCGTTTAGAAAAAAAATCTCTTTGACAATTTAATTTGTTTTTCATTTATCTGATTTCGTGGATTCAATTCAAAATAAATAAAAAATATAAAAAGAGGACAATTCACAATTCTTAGTTTCTGTTTCGACTGAAAACCAAATTTGTATTTCAAGTTACAAGTGTTCCGGGAGAACTTAATATACAGATAGTACGTAAAAATGGATTCTTAAAACGGAACCTACGATGATACTAACCTAAGTCAAAATTATTGAAAATTCAAAGATGAATTTTAAAGAGCTCTTATTTATCAGTTCTAATATTTCCTAAACTATATTGAATCCTTGAATCTAGATCTAGACGATTCAACATGAATTGACTATTATTATTTCAAGTAAGCCGCTATGGTGAAATCGGTAGACACGCTGCTCTTAGGAAGCAGTGCTAGAGCATCTCGGTTCGAGTCCGAGTGGCGGCATACTGTAAAAAAGATACAATGGATCCTATAATGTATTTAATTCCCGATTTCCATTCTGTAATGGGACCTTTTTTATGTATGATATTTGTGACTTTAGAACATATATTAACTCATCTCTCTTTTTCGATCATTTCAATTGTGATTACGATTCATTTGATGACCCTATTAGTACACGAAATCATAGGGTTGCGTGATTCGTCGGAAAAAGGAATGATAGTTACTTTTTTTTCTATAACAGGATTATTAGTTACTCGTTGGATTTCTTCGAGACATTTTCCATTAAGTAATTTATACGAGTCTTTAATCTTCCTTTCGTGGAGTTTTTCCATTATTCATCTAATTTCTAAGATATGGAATCATAAAAATGATTTAAGCGCAATAACCGCCCCAAGTGCCATTTTTACCCAAGGTTTCGCCACATCGGGTCTTTCAAGTGAAATGCATCAATCGTCAAGATTAGTACCTGCTCTACAATCTCAGTGGTTAATGATGCACGTAAGTATGATGTTATTGAGCTATGCAGCTCTTTTATGTGGGTCGTTATTATCAGTCGCTTTTCTAGTCATTACATTTCGTAAAAACATCGATATTTTTTGTCAAATAAAAATTTTCTTAATTAAGATTAAGTCATTTTTATTTGACAAAATCGAATACTTGAACAAAAAAAAAAATGTTTTTAAACACACTTCTTTTGTTCCATTTCAAAATTATTACAAATATCAATTAACTCAGCGTTTGGATTATTGGAGTTATCGTGTCATTAGTTTAGGGTTTACCTTTTTAACCATAGGTATTCTTTCTGGAGCAGTATGGGCTAACGAGGCATGGGGATCTTATTGGAATTGGGACCCCAAAGAAACTTGGGCATTTATTACTTGGACCATATTTGCGATTTATTCACATACTAGAACAAATCCAAGTTTGCAAGGTACGAATTCGTCACTTGTAGCGTCTATAGGATTTCTTATAATTTGGATATGCTATTTTGGGATCAATCTATTAGGAATAGGTCTACATAGTTATGGTTCATTCACATTAACATCTAATTGAACAAATTCCATGAGGAATACATAGGACCGTCGTACAATACGTAACGGAAAGTTTATGCAGGTTTTTGAGAACCATTTGAATCAAGGAATCATTCAAATGGTTCTCAAAAACTCGGAATATATCTTATTATAATTCTAATTCACTTTATTTTTTGTGTTGTACAGCTCAAAAATCTTCAAATTCAAAATGCTAAGACTTTGTTTTCTATCTGATTAATGAAAACTATCTATGAAAATAATTAGATAGGATAGTTTGTACCTTGTCAACTGATAGCGAAAGAACAAAATCAGGATAAATACCAATCCCTATTACGGGTAAAAAGATACAGATTGAAACAAATAGTTCTCGTGGTCCAGAATCCACAAAATGGGAGTTTGGAACATTGAATAGTTTGTATCCATAAAACATCTGACGTAACATAGATAATAAATAAATAGGAGTTAATATCATTCCAATTGCCATTACAAAGGTAATTAGTATTTTGGGCATTAAAAGATATTTTGGACTGGTAATTATTCCAAAAAATACTACTAATTCTGCAACAAAACCACTCATTCCTGGCAATGCAAGAGAAGCCATCGAGAAACTACTAAACATGGTAAATATTTTTGGCATTGGGATCGATATCCCCCCCATTTCGTCGAGATAAACAAGACGTATTCTATCACAACTCGTTCCTACCAAGAAAAAAAGTGCAGCACCAATAAATCCATGAGAGAGTATTTGTAAAACGGCTCCGTTGAGTCCCATGTCGGTTATAGAACCAATTCCTATAATTATGAAACCCATGTGAGATACAGAAGAATAGGCTATTCTCTTTTTTAAATTGCGTTGACCAAGAGAGGTTGAAGCTGCATAGATTATTTGTATTGTCCCTATTATTACCAACCAGGGAGAAAATATAGAGTGGGCGTGCGGTAATAATTCCATATTGATCCGAATCAATCCATATGCCCCCATTTTTAATAAGATTCCAGCTAGAAGCATACATGTACTGTAATGTGCTTCCCCATGGGTATCTGGTAGCCATGTATGTAGGGGTATAATCGGCGATTTGACAGCATAAGCAATAAGGAAGCCCAAATAGAATATTATTTCTAATGTCACAGGATATGACTGATTAGCTAATCTTTCAAAATCCAGTATTGGTTCATTGGAACCATATAAACCCATACCTAGAACTCCTATTAAGAGAAAAATGGAACCCCCGGCAGTGTACAAAATAAACTTTGTGGCTGAGTACAAACGTTTCTTTCCTCCCCACATGGATAAAAGTAAGTAAACAGGAATTAATTCTAACTCCCACATGAGAAAAAAAAGTAAAAGGTCTCGAGAAGAAAATAATCCTATTTGGCCACTGTACATTGCTAACATCAGGAAATAGAACAATCGCGAATTTCGAGTAACAGGCCAAGCTGCTAAAGTGGCTAAAGTAGTGATAAATCCTGTCAGTAAAATAGGTCCTATGGAAAGTCCATCGATTCCCAGTCTCCAGTGAAAATCAAAAACATTTATCCATTTGAAATCCTCCTCCAATTGAATTAATGGATCATCCAATTGGAAATGATAACAGAACACATAGGTTGTTAGAAGGAGTTCCCATAAGCATATACATATAGTATACCACCTAATTACCTTATTCCCCCTATGAGGAAGAAAGAAAATTGAAGAACCCGCGAATATCGGCAAAACTACAAGTAGTGTTAACCAAGGGAAATAACTCGTGATAAAGACAAGATGCATTTTGACCAAAAAACCCGTGCTCGGAATAATATATTTTCTCGAGTACGGGTTTTTGTCGGTAAAAAGGAATCAAATGATTCAAGTGGAGTTTTTTATAACGTATCAATAAGATAGACCCATGCTGCGAGTTGTTTCATGCCATAAATAAACACGGACACTCAAAAAATCTGTTGGACAAGCGGATTCACATCTCTTACAACCTACACAGTCCTCGGTTCTTGGCGCGGAAGCAATTTGCTTAGCTTTACATCCGTCCCAAGGTATCATTTCCAATACATCTGTGGGGCAGGCTCGTACACATTGAGTACACCCTATACATGTATCATAAATTTTTACTGAATGTGACATTGGGTCTATAAATTCCAGTTTTGAACATAAAAAATTTTCGATCTGGTAAAGTAAAATCAGGAGGAAATGAATTATATATTTATATTGTATTGTAGACACCAGACGAATCAATGGTTTATCAAAAAATCTAATGTTAAAAATCAATATATTTCTAAATCTGTTCATGAGAAAGGACCAAGATACTTTGATTTCCGTTTCAACAACCATGATTATACAAGTCACACATATGACTTCACATTGACATTGGCCAACAGATCATCACTATTTCAATAGTAATATAAAAATATATTACTATACATATTACTATAAAAAAAAGAATAAAAAATGAAAGAATTTATATCTATATTTTATTTATATTATTTTATTATTTATGTCTTTATTTATATTTATATGATAGTTATGACTAATTATTCAACAAATTTGATTGATTGATACGAGTTGATTTTCTGTTACGATAAATCGACGAAACAATAGCTAGCCCAATAGCTGCTTCCGCAGCCGCAATGGCTATAACAAAGATTGAGAAAATGTCTCCTTTTAATTGGCGACTATCAAATATATTAGAAAATGTTACGAGATTTATATTAACCGAATTTAGTATAAGCTCAAGACACATAAGTGCTCTAACCATGTTTCGACTTGTGATCAATCCATAGATACCGATAGAAAATAAGTAGACGCTCAAAAAAAGTATATGTTCAAACATCATTGGCTAACTCCTCATGAATCTCGATTCATTTCAATATGAACAACAATTCAACCAATTTGATTGACCAGAATCGAGTAATTACAGAAAAAAGAGGGTATCAGAAGTAGATTAAATGAAAAACTTTCCCTTTTTCATTGGATTTTGAATTTCTAATAATTGTATTAATTCTAAGTATTTCTTATTGACGAGCCATAGTAATTGCACCTATCAAAGAAACTAAAAGAATTATAGAAATGAGTTCAAACGGAAGATAAAAATCTGTTGATAAATGAATTCCAATTTGTTGAACGTTACTAATAAGGTCCTGTTCTATAATCTGATTTGATCTTGTAGTCCAAATAATTCCATACCATGACGTATCTAAGATAGTAGTAATTAGTGAAAAAAGAATACTTATACAAACCAGTGAAGTGACTCCATCTCCAACAGTCCAAAAATAGGAATCGTTCGAATATTCTGAACCATTCATGAACATAACAGCAAATATGATTAAGACATTTATGGCTCCTACATAAATAAGGAGCTGTGCGGCAGCTACAAAATAGGAGTTTGATAGAATATAGAATAAGGATATACAAACAAGAACCAATCCCAACGAAAAGGCAGAATAAATTGGATTGGTAAATAATACTACTCCTAGACCTCCTAATATAAGAACTGATCCCAGAAATACTAAAAGTATATCGTGTATTGGTCCAGGTAAATCCATTATGTATAACAGATAAATAAGTCGAAATATTTCATGACCTTACTAAATAGTCCAGGAAAGAAAAGGGTGTTACCTTTATTTTTTTTTTTTTGTATATGATGGGTTCCCAATTGAATTCAATCTTAATATGGATTAATGTAGATATAGATAAAGTTATTAAAGTTATTGGCCAATCCTACTTTCCTTTTTATCTATTTTCTATTTTTATCTAAAAGAAAAAAGAAAAGAATAGTTGGAATTTTCTATTTTAAAATCATCACTAAACCATATTCTCAGTTTAAAACAAAGAGTGATTCTCAACAATCAATAGTTATTATTTGTAATTTCTGACCAACCCCCCCAAAGCGGCTTGGATCCTTTATATCAAAAGGAAATCTTAGTAATCAGTAACCGTTCTTGAATCAAGGGGGTTATCCTTGTCTATTTTGATTTGAGTCGAATTTATAACTGTTTGAATTGTGTAATCTCCAATTACTGGCATTGGTAACCGACCCAAAGCAATTTGATTATAATTCAATTCGTGACGATCATACGTAGAAAGTTCATATTCTTCAGTCATTGATAAACAGTTTGTTGGACAATACTCGACACAGTTACCACAAAATATACAGACCCCAAAATCAATACTATAATTAAGCAATTGTTTCTTTTTAATATTTTTTTCAAATTTCCAATCAACAACGGGTAGATCTATGGGACATACACGAACACATACTTCACAAGCAATACATTTATCAAATTCAAAGTGGATTCGACCACGGAAACGCTCCGATGTGATCGATTTTTCATAAGGATATTGAATAGTTACAGGTAAACGATTTGTATGGGATAAGGTAATTATGAAACTTTGACCAATGTACCTTGCTGCTCGTATTGTTTGTTGACCATAATTTATGAACCCGGTCACCATAGGGAACATATTGTGGATCTCCGTGAATAAATTGATGTTTCTTTCTCTTGTTTGAGATCAATTATGAATCTAGAATATCGTTATCTTATTCTATTATTTAGAGTATTTATAGTGAAACAAGTTGGGAAGAAGTTGTCAATAATAGATTACCCAGGGAAATAGGTAAAAGAAATTTCCATCCAAGATTTAATAACTGGTCCATTCTCATTCTAGGTAAAGTCCATCTTGCTGCGATAGGAATGAACAGAAACAAATAAGCTTTAGCTAATGTAATAAATATCCCAATTGTCGTTCCAAAGACTCCATCCATTTGATTTATTCCGAAAAGTTCAGGAATAGATATATACGGAATAGAGAAATTCCACCCACCTAAGTAAAGAACTGTTATAAATAATGAAGAAACTAATAAATTTAGGTAAGAAGCAAGGTAAAATAAAGCGTATTTGATACCTGAATATTCCGTTTGATAACCTGCTACTAATTCTTCCTCTGCTTCTGGTAAATCGAAGGGTAATCTTTCACATTCTGCTAGAGAAGAAATTAGAAAAACAACAAACCCGATAGGCTGACGCCACAGATTCCACCCCCAAAATCCATATTTTGACTGCGCCTCAACTATATCAACTGTACTTAAACTGTTAGATAATCATAGTCGATAATAACATCACTGCTCGCATCGCTATTTCAAAACCGTACATGAGACTTCGGCTTCATACGGCTCCTCTATGGCCACAAATAAATGTAAGAACTTGCTCGATATTATCTCCGTCCTTATTTGGATGGTAAATATACATCGGGAAGCCAAAAATTAGACCAATGAAATTCCGTCTGCTCGAATATAAAAGGTGCTTCCGAATTGATCTTATCCATTACAATTTTAATTTATCTTTGTTTGGTAATAACTTAATCTTTTAATAAAATACTCGTTATATCAATAAATATGTTCTATCAATAACTATAAAGATAAAGAAAGAATTGGGTATTAATTCAAAATTCATGATAAGAATTCTATATGTTATGTATAGATATGGATGGGGAAAATAAGAAATAAAGATCCTTTGTATTATTATTTATTCATTTTTCTCATTCTATTTTTGAATTCTATTTCTTTTGTTCCTGTTCTTCTTTCTCAGAGGGAGGGTACTCTGAAAAAAAAAAATAAAGGATTAATTCGTTTTTGATAGTCATTTCTTTAATCAGTGAATAGGAGCATACTCTAGATCGGAATCGTGGGGAAGTACTGCTTGGTCATTTCTACCAACTTAAAGTCCCCATTATGATTCGTTTTATCCAAAGTTTTATATAACAATACCGTTTTTTAATACCTTATATTATCTCTATTACTAATCCTTTGTGTACCTTGGTGTTCCTAACTGTTCACTGATTTTTGATTGATCCCCCGTATGGTAATACATATAAAAAAGTAGTGGAACCCCCATACGTTGATCTTTTGTACCCGCTTCAAGATATGAGAATTAGTCAAAGAATCTTAATCTTGGGGTAAACAGTTTATATACTGCTTATGTTTATATTCTTGTACATAGGGAATGAGATTTTCTCTTCTTACTGCAAATTTATAAGCAGTTTGATTTTACTCATATAACTATCTAGTTTAACTCATCAACCCTAATGATGAATAAAAAATGAAAATATCCATTCAATATATTCAACCTCTTTACTTTATTTCTAGAGAGAAGGGAAAATAATCATGTTCCAACGAATCACACGTAGAGATATTGATAATACACATAGAGTTAATGGTATTTCATAACTAATAGATTGAGCAGCAGCCCGTAGACCACCTAAAAAGGAATATTTATTGTTCGATCCATATCCTGACATAAGAAGTCCAATAGGAGCAATACTTGAAATGGAGATCCATAAAAAAACACCTATACTGAGATCGGCTAAAATAAGGCGATATCCAAAAGGAATTACTAAATAACTTAGTAGAACTGATATGACCGCTATAGACGGTCCCACGCTAAACAAACGAATATCTCCTCTAGATGGAAGTAGGTCCTCTTTAAAAAGTAATTTGGTCCCATCTGCTAGAGCTTGAAGAATCCCCAACGGACCGGCATATTCAGGCCCAATACGTTGTTGTATTGCTGCGGATATTTCTCTTTCTAACCACACAATTACTAGGACCCCTATTGTGATTCCTAATAGAAGGGTGAAAATGGGAACAAAGATCCATATGAGTCCATAAACTTCTTTTAAGGATTCCAATCTAGAAAAAGAATTGATAGCTTGTACTTCTACTTCTGTCGTATCAATTATCATTTCAACGATCAACTTCTCCCATAATGATATCTATACTACCTAGTATCGTCATGATATCGGCCAATTTCATTCTTTTAACTAATTGAGGGAGAATTTGCAAATTGATAAAACCAGGCGGCCGAATTTTCCATCTCCAGGGGAAAACACTACTATCTCCTATCAAATAAATTCCTAATTCTCCTTTTGGGGCTTCTACTCTTACATAAAGTTCTTGTTTCGACAATTCAAAATTGGGTGAAAGTTTTTTAGTAATAAATCTATATTCAAAATTAGTCCATTCGGAATTTTTTGCTCTATCAAAGCGCCGGACTTCTAAATTTTCATAGGGTCCCCCAGGAATTCCTTCTAGAGCCTGTTGAATAATTTTTATAGATTCCTTCATTTCACCGATTCGGACTAAATAACGAGCTAGTGAATCTCCTTCTTTTTGCCATTGGACTTCCCAATCGAATTTATTGTAACACTCATAACTATCAACTTTACGAAGATCCCATTGTATTCCAGAAGCACGTAACATCGGCCCTGATAAACCCCAATTTATTGCTTCTTCTCCACCAATAATGCCCACTCCTTCAACTCGTTCCAAAAAAATGGGATTCCGTGTAATAAGTTTTTGATATTCAGCAATTCCTGTTAAAGAATAATCACAGAAATCCAAACATTTATCTATCCAGCCATAAGGAAGATCAGCAGCAACCCCCCCAATACGGAAATAATTATGCATCATTCGCATACCCGTAGCAGCTTCGAATAGATCATATAACAATTCCCTTTCTCTGAAAATATAGAAAAAGGGAGTCTGTGCGCCGATATCCGCCATAAAGGGCCCAAGCCATAATAAATGAGAAGCTATACGACTCAATTCCAGCATAATGACTCTAATGTAACTGGCTCTTTTAGGTACTTGAACACTTTCCAATCGTTCTGGTGCATTTACTGTTATTGCTTCTGTGAACATAGTGGCTAAATAATCCCACCGTGTTACATAAGGCAAATATTGTATAATTGTTCGATTTTCTGCTATTTTTTCCATCCCTCTGTGTAAATAACCCAATACGGGTTCACAGTCAATAACATCTTCACCATCAAGAGTAACGATTAGTCGAAGAACACCATGCATTGATGGGTGATGCGGACCCATATTAACTATCATGAGATCTTTTCTTGTAGCCGGTACAGTCATATCTTTTCTTCCTTAATTCATTATTCCATGAATTTATCAAACGAAGTTCATCAAAATGAAAAATTTAATAACTACTAATAACTAAAGAAAAAAATGCAAACCAACCTTCAAATTAACGAGTTTTTGACTCCCGAATACCTAATTGACCAATTAATTTCTTATAACGTACTCTATTTTTATTTGACAAATAATCCAGTAGCCGTTGACGTTTTCCCAGAATTTTCCGTAGGCCCCTTTGTGATAAAAAATCTCTTTTATGTAATTCCAAATGTGAAGTGAGTCTCCGTATCTTATCCGTAAAACTGAATACTTGAAATTCAACAGATCCGCAGTTTTTTTCTTTTTCTTGTCGAATAGCTAAGATGAATGCATTTTTGACCATAAAAAACCAATTTTTCTATTTTTTTCTTTTCCGTGTATTTTACCGATCAGGAAAAATAATAATAATTATTATTATTATACCAGTTAGTTCCAGTTATTTGAATCTAGTACAAAAAAAATGGGATTTCTTCATATACACTACTTCAAATTTATATTAATTTTATCCAAATCAAATTTGTAATTTGATTTGGATAGAAAGGGACGATACATTTATCAGAATGTAACATGGTGTATGTGTATATCTTTCGGTTTTTATCCACCGAATATGGCATGCGATAGATATATAGGAAATATACTATTAACTAATTCTGAATCGTGGATACATATGTATTCTTGACATACTGAAATGACTACCGTTATTGGTATCAAACCAATAACGATTCATACAAGCTAAATCTTCTAATCGATAATTGGGCCAAAGAAACGATTTGAATTTAATGAATTTATTTGCATCTGTATTAAGATGCTTTTCCCCGTTTAAAAATTGTCCCCAGTTTTTTATGTTGTTTTGATTGCAAAATAGTGGATTTCGATTCACAACATTCCAATTCCGGGAATTGAAACAAATTAAAATTCTAAATTCTCTACGACGTCTGGGAGATAGAATATTTTCGGGAACAAGGAAATCAAAATGATTTCTGTTTCTATTCACAAGCATATTGCTGTGTTGTGCAATGGATCCATCAAAATTCTTTTTTTCAACATATCCACTTTTTATTATGCATTTTCCATTAGTTTGGCGCTTATTCTTATCAACCAATGAAATACCTATGGTTTGATATATAATAGATTTTCCATCCTTTTTCATAGATAAACGAATTGGTTCGATAATAAATATTCCTCTTTTTATCAATTCTGTAAGAGTTAGGTCTTTCTGAATCAACATTACATCCAGATGCATCTCTCCTCTTTGAATTGAGGATATAGCAATTTCTCTTGGATCTATCAGTCTAAGTAGGAGACAATATACCTTGATATTATTGATCATTCTTTGATTCAAGGAATCATCCCATCTTAATTGAAAAAGAAAATATTTTTTCAGGAAGAAATCCAGTTCTGCTTCTTTCTTGCTCTTGAATTGTTTTTTCTTTCTACCCTTTTTAATGTCTGCTCCCGTGTAATCTTCTTCAAGATTTTTCTTTTTGTTTTGTTTTCGTAGATCTGATACAAAATCTCCTTGACCTTGTTGTTTGTTTTTTGGGGGGTTGGAATTTTCTAATTCAAGATATTCTTTCTTTTCATTTTGACTAATATTTTTTTCATAGAAATGCAAATTAAAAATAAGTAATTTGATTGGTATGATCCACGGGTTAATCTTATACACATCAAAAAGTAGTACAAATTCTGGGAAAAACCAAGGTTCTAAATTTGATATGGTATGATATAACCTTTCTTGATTCATTCCTATCCAATCAAAAAAAATATTTTTTTGATTGGATAGGTTGATTTTGTGATGAATCGTAAAAGAAAAAGGATCTTTTTTTTCAAATTTTTGAGAATTTTGAGTTTCAGTTTTAGCATTTTTATGAATCTTGGTGCCGGTATGCGTATTGGCCCAGGTCTCAATATCGATATTATTTCTAAGACAAAAATGGAGAATTCTACAATCAAAAAATTTTCTATCCATATTTTTGTCCATATCAATAATAGATCTTTTTTCTAGATAATCACTAATAGATATACTTATCAATCTATAAAATGATTCGGATTTAAGTGTATTTGTATTGAAATTATATGGAATTTTTTTGTCCTCTATTTGTAATGTTGATCCAGAAATATACGAGTCCTTACTATTCCCATAATTTATATATTTATATGACAAAAGATCATATCCGTAATGTTTTTTCCATTTTTCTTTTTGACTTATCGATGAGTCCACTGCATAGTAATTTTGTTTCGTGTAATGAATTAATTGGTCTTTTTCTTTTTTATATAAATCTAATTTCATTGAGTCTTTCTTTTGAATCGTACGACATTGATTGACTCTATTTCGCCATTTTTTCGGTACTAAGTGATCCCACTTGGTCTGAGATAAATTGTATTGATAATGACCCCTTAACCAATTTTTCCATTTATTCATTCCAGACTTATGCATTTTTTTTTGCCTTGGTTTGGAATCAAATATTCCTCGTGTCGTACAATAATTCTTGATTATATCCCTAAGAAAAGGATAGGTGTGGTGATATTGAAGTACATATTTCAAATGATACTTGTTAAGTAATTGATTTTGTGATAATTTATAAAATACATAGGCTTGAGACAAAGAAGATAAGTCACAATTATTATTCCTAACATTTTGATTACTAATATTAGTATTAGAAAAATTCGAAAACGGATTTTTTATAGTCGAAATAAAGTTCATTGTATTTTGATTTGTTTTCTCAATTCCTTCTTGATTTGTTTCAGCGTTGGAAATGGATTTGTTGATCATTTTTTTTGTTGATTCAAAGAAAAGTTGTGCATTGATCCTTGGAATCTTAATGATACATAGTAATATATCCATGTATATTTTTTCAACGAAGGATTTCATAAAATAATGTGATTTACGTATTACTCGGATATTTTTTCTTTTGAATATTTGCCAAATATCCTTCTTCGATTCCGATCTTTTATCATCACAAGCTCGAACTATTTTTTTCTTTCCTTTTGTGATTCCTTCTATTTGAGTCCTAATTGTGATTGTCTTATTAGCAAGATCTTTCATTTTTGTTTCTATGAGTGAATAATTTTCATTTACACAATTCGCGGATCGAATTCGAATGGTCGATTCTCGGATAATCTTATTATTTATATTGGAATCTTTTTCGTTTTCATTCGATTCATATACTTTTACCTTTCTCAATTTCAATAAGAAAATGGGGTTTACTTTTTCAAGTTCTTTCATTATTAGGTTTATAACTAGTCTTGTTTTTTCTTTTGAAACTTTTATAAAACCTTTTCTTCTTTCTTTGAAAACCTTTATAACTTGAAAAAATTGCCTTTTCGCTTTTCTCGTTTTTTTTTCGAGTTCGTTAAAAATGGGTTCAAAAAAAGAAGGTCGTTTTCGGGGAGACCCAAAAGGTAGTTCTGCTTCCCTTCCCCAGATTGTTAAAAAACAAAAATTGTCTTTTTTCTCCTTTTTGCTTATTTTCTGATCTCTATCTCTATGATGAGATCGTACTTTAGATCTTCGCCAAGGTTTCAGACAGAAAGGAAATAGAATCTTTATCTGAATACCGTCTGTTAACCAATTTTT